AATAATGATGTGAACTGTGAATGATTCAAACGGGGATTCCTTGATCATAGATTTTCTTTTTTACATATATACCACAAGACTTGTTATACGAGAGAGGCTTTTCTGCTCCGATCCTTTTGTGAAATAGTACAAGAAATATAGCAAATTTTGGGGCGCTGCCGAAAAGAAAAAAGAATAGAAGTATAAATAGTTAGGGAGTAAAACGGTCCTTTTTGTGGGGATAGAGGGACTTGAACCCTCACGATTTATAAAGTCGACGGATTTTCCTCTTACTATAAATTTCATTGTTGTCGGTATTGATATTGACATGTAGAACGGGACTCTATCTTTATTCTCGTCCGATTAATCAATTCGTCAAAAGATCTATCAGACTATGGAGTGAATGGTTTGATCACTGAATTTTCAATTCTTCCTTCAACTTGGAATAGATTCACAAAAATTATTCCTTATTTTATGTAAAAAAAAATATAATATATTTAGGGCGGCATTAATAGAATCTTTGATATTTCAGTACGTATACGTATGTATCGTATATAGGTTCATCCCTCATTCTTTATGGAGTTTAAATTAAAATTTAAAAGAAGGATTCCTCTACCAACGCAGTCAACTCCATTCATTAGAACAGCTTCCATTGAGTCTCTGCACCTATCCTTTTTTTATTCTCGCTTTCAGAAATCCCTGAATTTGTTTTATGAAAACAGGATTTGGCTCAGGATTGCCCATTTTTAATTCCAGGGTTTCTCTGAATTTGAAAGTTATCACTTAGTAGGTTTCCATACCAAGGCTCAATCCAATCAAGTCCGTAGCGTCTACCGATTTCGCCATATCCCCTTTTTAGTTTGAGACGAAGATCTCGCTGGGATGCCATCCCCTTCTTTCTTTCGTTTATGCTGGAACCGTTAACCATTGAATTCATTAGATAGAGCTTATCTATCTAAAGGGTTTATCTCTTTACTCTTCTTTGATTTATTTTATTTCTTTCTTATCTACCCCTTATTTCTCTAATTGAAGGACCTGGACCTATATTTTATTTAATCAGAAATGATTCTATCATTGATGTATCCGCAATTCAATATGGATGAATATATACCACATATATATTCCTCTCTTCCTCTCACTTTTCCCGCGCGATTTGAAATACTTGAACGTTCGATTCTCTTTTATATTTAAAATAATTTATAATTAAGATATCGATAATCATATTCATTATAAATATAAAAGAGAATCATGGAAAAGAAAGAAAAGAAAAAATTTATAATTTCTTCCCATTGAAAATTTTGATATCATATATCATTCTATTTATCGTTATATTAATTCTTATGTTATATTATATATTTATTGTTAGAAAATAACATTCTATTCAGTATTCATTTTTTCTCTATTCATATTCATTATCTATTTTAAATAGCTAAGAGCTAAGTAGTTGACTGAATTCCTATGCACAACACAATTTCTGTTATGTGAGCCCGCTTAGCTCAGAGGTTAGAGCATCGCATTTGTAATGCGATGGTCATCGGTTCGATTCCGATAGCCGGCTTTTCTCTCTTTGTTCTATTTTATACTTTTTACATGATTAATAATGTCTCCTTGAACGCAAGGAATATTGAAAAGGCTTCTTTCTTTTTCTCAAAAATAGTGGATCTATTATGTAGTAAGAACTTCCAACTATGAATAAAAAACGGATTCGAGCGGTTGGTTAGATCTCTACAGAACAAATTAGGACAAAGTATGCCTACCTTGCTATATATACAAAAGAGTCTGAATATTGATACAATTCATCTAATTCTTCTTTGTAGTACAGTACTTAACTTCAGTAGATTTTTTTCGTTTATCGTTTAGTTCAGTCTTAATTTAGGTTTATTTTTTAAATAAAAAAGGAGTTTTTATGTCTCGTTACCGAGGGCCTCGTTTCAAAAAAATACGCCGTCTGGGGGCTTTACCGGGACTAACTAGTAAAAGGCCTAAACCCGGAAATGATCTTAGAAATCAATCGCGTTCTGGGAAAAAGTCTCAATATCGTATTCGTCTAGAAGAAAAACAAAAATTGCGGTTTCATTATGGTCTGACAGAGCGACAATTACTCAAATATGTTCGTATCGCCGGAAAAGCCAAAGGGTCAACTGGTCAGGTTTTACTACAATTACTTGAAATGCGTTTGGATAACATACTTTTTCGATTGGGTATGGCTTCGACCATTCCTGGAGCTCGGCAATTAGTTAACCATAGACATATTTTAGTTAATGGCCATATAGTAGATATACCAAGTTATCGCTGCAAACCCCGAGATATTATTACGACGAGGGATGAACAAAAATCAAAAGCTCTGATTCAAAATTATCTTGATTCATCCTCCCATGAAGAATTGCCAAAACATTTGACTCTTCACTCATCCCAATATAAGGGGTTAGTCAATCAAATAATAGATAGTAAGTGGGTCGGTTTGAAAATAAACGAGTTGCTAGTCGTAGAATATTATTCCCGTCAGACTTGAACCTAACTAAAATCGCAAGGATTCGGAGAATTTTGCCCCCTTTTCGCTGAAGTAAATCGACCGAAGCTGAGGGGTTTGCTCCGGAGATTTTTCCCATTCATGTACCATAAATGGGTCCACGGGGATATTTTTATGTCTTGGCTGCCCTTATATCAGTATTTTTCGTACCACCCCAATTAGGAATAGAGAAGTCATTTCAAAGAAAGGTCTACCTCTTGGAATAATCCTATTCCTTGTTATTTGATCCATTGTGGTCAATAACGCTCTTGAATTAGGTAGGCGAAGGTGCGGAAAGAGAGGGATTCGAACCCTCGGTAAACAAAAGCCTACATAGCAGTTCCAATGCTACGCCTTCAACCACTCGGCCATCTCTCCGACAAAATTTTATGATTATTACCCATAAATCGGGTGAATAGCGAGCCATTCATATTTTTGCAGTATAGGTACCACCAACCGATTAGAACAATCCGAAATATTAAAATGGATGGGATTTTTATCATAGAATGATTATTCTATTCTTTTTCCTCTTTTAATAATAAAAAAAAAACTTTTCGAGTTATCATAATCTGTAGGAAAAAGAAATTTAATGTTTAGAACGAGTCTTTTTTTATGTTATTTCGTCCTATACAACTCCTTTGTTTGTGGGATTCTTTTCCCACGCGAGGTAATGAGAAGAATTATAGAATGGATTGCGAACTATGCCTAGATCACGGATAAATGGAAATTTTATTGATAAGACCTCTTCAATTGTGGCCAATATCTTATTACGAATAATTCCGACAACTTCCGGAGAAAAAGAGGCATTTACCTATTATAGAGATGGTGCGATTTGATTATATTTAGTGTTCTACGTCTTACGAGTAAAGGCACGCAGGGTTGGATTCGGTATAAAACGAAAAGCGTTTATTGAAATAAACCTGAAAAAATCTACGCTTCTTGAAGGTGAAGTTTGGAAATAGAACAATTCCTTCTATTGTGTATCCCCGATTGATGCAGCCTCAGATGCTTCCATTTTCTAATCTAGTATTGAGCGAAAGGTTACACCTATAGGTTCTCTTTCTGTATTAGAGGTCAATCCTACTCCATCAGTACCAATAGGCGGCATAGGGGAAGAAGCACTACACCTAGGAATCAACAAAAAACTTTGTTATAAATTATCCCTTTCCTTATCGGGATCGGAACTAACAAGAATGGTTGGGACAACAAACATCCATCTCGTTTGTACTTTGGATACCTATATAACCATCAAAGGCTGTTGAAGTGACTAATTCCTGGAAATAGGGGGCGTTGAGGACAAAGAAATTGTTGGAGTAACCTTTTCTATCTAGCAACAACCCGATTAGTGTTAAGAAAAGACCTCTTGCAGGAAGGCTGGCTAGAGATTTCTTGTAAAAACACTAGTCCCTGTCAGTTCATAATGAGAATATTTCAATATTCTTTCGGTTCCATGGATTATTATCATTCATTATGCACAGAAGGGAGGAGCCGTATGAGATGAAAATCTCACGTACGGTTCTGAAACGGGGATTCTTTGAATAGAATGAACGACCGTAACGGATGTCAGCTCAATCCGAAGGAAATTATGCGGAAGCTTTACAGAATTATTATGAAGCTATGAGACTCGAAATTGATCCCTATGATCGAAGTTATATACTGTATAACATAGGCCTTATCCACACAAGTAACGGAGAACATACAAAAGCTTTGGAATATTATTTCCGGGCACTAGAACGAAACCCATTCTTACCACAAGCTTTTAATAATATGGCCGTGATCTGTCATTACGTGCGACTATCTCCACTATAGAAAGAGGGAAAGAAAGATAAAATACGCTAGTAAATACTAGAGGATAGGCTTTCTACATATGTATCGTACAAAGCAACGATTTTTATTAGCTGTAGCAAAGAAAGAGACTTCATAAAAGCCAAAAAAAGAGGAAATAGATATGCCTATAATACTATATTCTATGGATAGATAAAAGATCTAATTGATAGGGGAAGCGCCGTAAAGATCAACTAGTGAGATTTTGGGCCGATACAATAAGAAAAACTGCTTACTTATGTCATGATATGAGATATAAGTTAGGAATCAACTTATGTAATAGAGTTGATCCACTAAGGTATTGAGCAGCGGTGTAGCATCAGATCCCAAAGATAGTAAGTCCTTTCTTTCTTAGAGAGGAAAGTCTTTTTCAAAGATTCTATATGAAAATGAAACTGAGATAGTTACCTTTCAGAAAAAGCTAACGATAGTGAGGTTCGTTTTTCTGAAGGTAGGAGAAAAGATAAAACTTATTTTGAATCAAAATGAAAGTTTAAAACTTATGTAAATGTAATTAACCCCTTCTGGTTAACCCGAGAAACAAAAACGGGATAGATTTTTGAGAAATCTTATTTAGTTAGATAGGGTAGATTAAGATGGGACACCAAAATAATTGATTGCTGAGCCGTATGAGGTAGGAAACTCTCAAGTACGGTTCTAAGGGAAGGAATCGACCCACCTATTCCGA